GCCTACTATTTAGGCAGAATACCTTTATTCATTTTTCCACATCCACTGACAAGCGTCCAAGCCCCACAACTGCAACCAAATTGGTTAGCCAGACAAGGCCGAGAAGCTGACACTTACTGGGAGGACGAGGACGAGGAAGAGGAAAAGGAAGAGGAAAAGAAAGAGGAAAAGAAAGAGGAGATTGCACGAAAAAAAGTGCTATTCAAAGAAGAAATTCCTCCCACGCGTTGGGGAGCGGATCTGGATGAAGAAAAAGATCAAAAAGCACCCATAGTGGTGGAAGGCATTTTAGCGGCCGATTTTTTTCAGTTTCAATGGACTCGTCCAGTACGATACATAAGCAATCAACACTTTTTTGGGGCTGTAAGAAAGGAAGCTTCACAATATTTTTTTGATACATGCCGAAGTGATGGAAAAAAAAGAATATCTTTTACAGATCCTCCTAGTTTTTCTAGTTTTAAGGAACTGACGAAAGGGATGATATCTTCGTCCACAGTAGAAAGACTCTCCTTTGATAAACTAGACAAAGATTGGCTTTATAAGAACAAACAAAGACAAAACAACTTAAATAACGAGTTTATAAAGAGAATTGAGGCTCTAGACACGGGATTTCTTTTTCTAGATATACTCGACAAAAGGACTCGGGTTTGTATTGAGAAAATGAACGAAACCTGCCTCTGCCTACCAAAAAGGTATGATCCTTTGTTGAATGGGCCCTCTCGTGGAAGAATCAAAAAGTTTAGAAAAGTAATCGAGGATCCCGAAGAAAAGGAGAAAAGCAAAGAAAAGGAGAAAAGCGAAGAAAAGGAGAAAAGCGAAGAAAAGGAGAAAAGCGAAGAAAAGGAGAAAAGCGAAGAAAAGGAGAAAAGCGAAGAAAAGGAGAAAAGCGAAGAAAAGGCACCAAAAAGCAAAGAACAGGAGAAAAGGGAAGAAGAGGCACGTCTACGCGAAGAAGCACGTCTACGCGAAGAAGCACGTCGACGCGAAGAAGCACGTCTAAGCGAAGAAAGGGCACTTCTTCAATTGGGTGAATTTCGTGAAAAAGTCTACAATGTAATTAAATCTCGTAAATCTAGTGGAAGAAAAAAGAATGCAATGCAATCTCGTGAAAAAGTCCAGAATGCAATGCAATCTCGTCGAAGAAAAAAAAATGGAACTACAAAATCTCGTGAAAGAATCGACGATGAACCTACAGAATCTCAACTTAAGCAAATCCTTGCTCTAAATCAAATTCATGAGACCCTTTTGCCAGGTTTCATTTTCGAGTCCCCAAAATTTGAAGAGAGAATGTTCGCGATACTAAAAAGTAAAACACTAAAACTAAGAGCAGAAGGAAAATTATATTATAATCCTTTGGCAAAATTTTTTTCTAAGCCTTGGGAAAAAGGGGGGGGAAGCATTGATTGGAACCAGCGAAAACTAAAAAAGCTAAAGCAACTAAGGACTTATAAAGTGGGAGAAAGTGTGGGACGAGCGCACATCGGTCAACGCGTCCCTCGCTGGTCATACGTATTACTCCGCGAGGTCGCATACGACCTGGGCGAACCCTTTGTGACCAAGCGGGGAGATGATGAGTGCTTTGATATTATATCAGCACAATACAAATATGAAATTATTTTGAATCAGGATACTCAAAATTTACTTATCAAAAATCTTTCTAAAGATAGTAATAAGATTGATCCGGAGATTGCTAAAGAGATTAATGAGAAGGTTAAGAAGGATTTGATCAAGAGTGGGGGAGACCCTTATAGTATTGACTTTGAGAAAAGCCTTGCTCATGTTCACGTTGGCAGCCTCATCACCAATATCGAGTGGAAAACCGAGAATAAGGACGTGTGGAGGACCTCCTTGAGAGCGGTGCGCGACCAATTTTGGCATCAGGATGACATCAAAGGTGTTGCGAGCGTCCTAAGGCGTAAAAACGGAGTTGTTGTAAGACAGATTGAAATGTTTCCGCATTCCCCTCTTTTTTTGGGCTTCTTAAAAAGTACACTGTCTAGTTCTTTTAGGGTAGTGAAACCCCTTGTTTTGAAAATGCAAAATTTGATGCATAGGTTTGGAATCAAAAAAGGGGACCTTTTCACTCTTAAGGGACCTAAGAAAGAACAGACAAAAACAAAAAGTAAGACAAAAAGGAAGACAAAAGGGAAGACAAAAAGGAAGACAAAAAGGAAGATAGACGAAAAAAAAAGCAAAGCATTGAAAGAACGGAAAAAATTGAAAAGAATCAAAAAAGAGAAAATCGAACTAGACCCCGAAGAAGAGCTGTTCCGGATGGATGGAATAGATGCATGGAATGAGCTTTATTATGGGCTAGGAGTAAGAGGTATCGTATTAATTTTTAACTCCTATTTTAGAAGATATATTGCATTGCCTTTAGCGATAATAGCTAAAAATATTGGTCGTATCTTATTTTTGCAGCAGCCCGAGTGGGCTGAGGATAGAAAGGACTGGGAAAACGAGACTCATCTTTTATGCAACGATGACGGTTTTGCTATAGGCGTCATATCCATCAGCAACTTTCCGGAGGAGTGGTGGGAATACGGTCTTCAGGTCAAAGTTTTATGGCCTTTAGAGTTGAAACCTTGGCACACAGCGGATGATAGACAAAGGATAACCAACGATTATGCTTTTATAAGGTCTTTCTGGGGACTAGCTGACTATCCTTGGGGTGGTGCCCGACCCAACCGTTCCTTTTCCATTTTTTGGGGGCCCATTTTTAACGAACTAGGCAAAAAAAGTCAAAGATTAGCAGCAGAAAAATTGGAAGGGAGCGCCTTTCGACTTATAAGAAGCGTTTTCAACCAAAAAATAAAGCAAAATTTTGTTAGAGTTCTAGGAAACCCAAAAGAAAGCATAAAACGGCTTAAAGAAAGCATAAAACGGCTTAAAGAAAGGGTTCTAGTTCTAAAAAGCACAATTTTGAAAATAATCAAAAAAAATACAAGATTGAAAGGGATAGGAGTAGATGAATCGAGTGAAACTCAAAAAGAAAAAGATTCTATAATCAGCAATGAGATAATTCATGAATCATTTAGTCAAATTCGATCTACAGCTTCTACAAATTCAGAAGAAAAAATACAAAATCTGATTAATAGAACAAGCACAATCAAAAATCAAATAGAAAGAATTACACAAGAAAAAAAAAAAGTCACTCCAGGACTAAATAATAGTCCTAACAACAAAAAGCAAAATAATAATGTAGAATCACCAAAAAATATTTGGAAAATTGTAAAAAGAAGAAATGTTCGATTAATAAGTAAATGGAATTATTTTCAAAAAATTTTCATTGAAAAAATATACAAAATATACCTAGATATCTTTCTATGTATCATTAAGATTCCTAGAATCAATTTAACAAAAAAATTTTTTGAGAAAGACATTTCCAATACTGAAACAAATCAAAAAAGAATTACCTTTAGTTCGACTATAAAAAATATAAATAAGCGGAAGTCACAGATTGTTCCGAAATTTGCTTCCTTGCCAAATTTATCTTCCCTGTCACAAGCATATGTATTTTACAAATTATCACAAACCCTAGTTAGTGATAAGTTAAGATCTGTTCTTCAATATCGCGGAACGTCTTTTTTTCTTAAGACTGCAATAAAGGATTCTTTTGAAAGACAGGGAATATTTCATTCCGAATTAAAGCATAAGAAACTTCGAAATTTTGGAACGAATCCATGGAAAAACTGGTTAAGAGGTCAGTCTCAATACAATTTATCTAAGGTTCATTGGGAGCGAGTAGGCGCACAAACCTGGCGAAATAAAGTCAACCGACGCCATACGCCTCAAAATAACGATTTAAATAAAGGAGATTCATATGAAAAAGACCCATTACTTCATTCCAAAAACCAAGATGATTCTGAAGTATATTCATTAGTAAGAAATCAAAAAACTAAGTTTAAGAAAAACTATAAATATGATCTTTTAGCATATAAATACATTTCTTCTGAAACTAAGAAGGACTCCTCTATTTCTAAATTGCCATTACAAGTAAATAAGAGCCAAGAGATCGACTTATTTGATATACCAGAGGAGATTGTTTTCAAGACTTATTTCAAGGATTGTATACTAGACAAGAAGTTTCTAGACAAGCTTTATCGAGACAATACTTATCTACACAATTATCTAGACAATACTTATGTAGACAAGGATTATCACAAGGATTATCTAGACAAGAGTTTTCTAGACAAGGTTTATTTCAAGGATTCTCTAGACCAGCTTTATCTAGAAAAGGATTATTACAAGGATTATCTAGACGAGGTTTATCTAGACAATAATTCTCTAGACAATTATCTAGACAAGGTTTATATGTCTCTGAAAAAAATGCGAAAGAAAAAACCTGAAAGAAAATATATGGACTTTGATTGGAAGTTTTTCGAAAAATATCTAGTCAATTTGGAGGCTGGGAAAAAGATCGACCCTAACCATAATACAAATACTAAGATTGAGACTAAGAATTCTAAAATAATTGAGAATGCAAATTCTAAAATAATTGAGAATGAAAATTCTAAAATAATTGAGAATGAGAATTCTGAAATAATTGAGAATGAGAATTCTGAAATAATTGAGAATGAGAATTCTGAAATAATTGAGAATGAGAATAGAGGTCTTATTTATGATATCGTTCCAAAAATGCTCTTGGATCCAGAAATCGAAAAGGATCCAGAACTCAAAGAAGATCCAGAACTCAAAGAAAATCCAGAAATCAAAGAAGACAAAAAAAGCTTTTTTAATTGGATGGGAATGAATGAAGAAATCTTAAAGGCACCCAGAGCGAATTCGAATGAGGAAGATTCGAATCAGGAAGATTGGTTCTTCCCAGAATTTCTGCTACGTAAGAGGACATATCAAATGAACCCGTGGCTTAGACCTATGAAGTTACTTCTTTTAAATTTCAAAGGAAAAGAAGAAGAAGAAGAAGAAGAAGAAGAAGAAGAAGAAGTTAGTCAAGGAAAAGCAAATGTTAGTCAAGGAAAAGCAAATGTTAGTCAAGG